GTAACAGGAAAGGCAGGGTTGGGGGTTCATATTTCTCATGAGTGTCCTGCTTGGCCTGGGATTCCCCAGGCTTGTGCTCGGGTTGTAATGTGTTTCATGGCGTTATATTTTTAATAATAAAAGTACAGTAACTTTGAACACACAAAAAGTATAACTCGGGGCCCTCCTGTCAGGAGGGGTTTGGAGAGGTGAGGGGGATGTAAGGAATGTGGAAATAATTAGGGAGTCACTCGAGGCTTGCCCTCCTTTTGGAGGGTCTGTGTGAGTGCGCGGAGTGTTGGGGGAATGAGTACACTACTCGAGATTTATCCTGTTTCCGGGGGGTTTACAGGAGTGTGGGCTATCTCAAGAGTGTAGGGGGGTAGGGGGGTTTAACGCGCGAAACCCAGGGGGAAACCAAGATTGTTAAGCAATATCTAACCACAGCTTATGCTCTTGAGATCCTAATATGCAATTCTTAGATGATGGTCTTTCAAGCTTTTCATTATCGTTACGTTTTGCGTGCAAGGAAAGTGTTCAACCTTGTTTGTTATTCCCGTGTGCACTCTGAAATGTCAAGTGAAAGGAAACCAAAAAAAGGAAACCTGACCCGCTGGAAAGAACGCCCGGCATGCATAAGTAACGAGGAGTATGTATTGAAGGCATTAACTTATGCGAGCGTCAATGAAAGTGGAGGGAATAATATCAATAAATGGCCCTGAGGTAGGAACCAAATGCCAGGAATAGTGCATACAGTGAAACCCCCACAATTATTGTCCCTCACCTTCAATCATCGGGGGGGGACGAGCAATAACTATGCGAATCACTTGCTCTGGGCTAGATTGTTACGTGGACGGGATGGTGGGTCCTTGGTATATATACACGTATATAAAAAACTAGTGGAGTTATTCAAAGTAAATATTCTTAAGGATCATAAACTGTTGATAGAACATCATGTTCTATACACCATAATATGTATTACTTGTATGGTTAATATAGTGAAATGGTGGTAATACATAAATGTACTGGGGAAGTACATATAATGGGGGATATAATAGTATGGTAATAATACATATATGTATTGAGGCAAGGAATAGTTTAATCGTAGAATGCTGGCTTTGGGAGCCAGTGATGGGGGTTCGAGCCCCTCTTCTTTGAGCAGTAGGGGGGATTTGAACCCCCGGCGTCCGGTTTACAAGACCGGCGCTCTGAAACTGAGCTACTATTGCAAATCCATCCGAGTATTTTGTTTTCGAATCAGCCTGCTAGCGGGATAAAGACTAGGAACAGGGAGAAGTACAGGAGGGAGGCAACTTGTCCAATAATAATGTATGGGTGTTCGACTGGCATGCCCCCGATTCATGTGAGAATAGCAATGTCTGCGACGAGAGTTCAGAATAGGAATTGGGACACTGGGCGGAAGGTGAGGCTTCGTTGTTTGGATGTGTGGAGAATGGGGACAAGCATGAGGACTAGGATGGAGGCTAGAAGTGCTAGGACTCCTCCTAGTTTGTTAGGAATTGAGCGGAGGATAGCATATGCGAACAGGAAGTATCACTCAGGCTTAATGTGTGGAGGGGTCACTAGGGGGTTGGCGGGCGTGAAGTTATCTGGGTCCCCTAGTAGGTTCGGGGAGAAGAGGGCGAGGGATGTAAGTGCAATGAGAATCACTGCGAAGCCTAGGAGGTCTTTGTACGAGAAGTAGGGGTGGAATGAAATTTTGTCCGCGTCTGAGTTTAGGCCAAGGGGGTTGTTAGAGCCTGTTTCGTGAAGGAAAAGGAGATGAATAACAGTCGCGGCTGCAACGATGAAGGGGAGGAGGAAGTGGAAGGCGAAGAAACGGGTGAGAGTGGCGTTGTCTACGGAGAAGCCTCCCCAGATTCATTGGACGAGCGTATTGCCGACGTAGGGGACAGCAGATAGGAGGTTGGTAATGACGGTGGCCCCCCAGAATGACATTTGTCCTCATGGCAGAACGTAGCCTACGAATGCGGTTGCTATTACTAATAGGAGGAGGACAACTCCAACATTTCATGTCTCTTTGTAGAGGTATGAGCCGTAGTAAAGGCCTCGACCAATGTGGAGGTAAATGCAGATGAAGAAAAAGGAAGCGCCGTTGGCGTGAAGGTTCCGAATGAGCCATCCGTAATTTACGTCTCGGCAGATGTGGGCGACGGATGAGAAAGCGGTGGCGATGTCGGAGGTGTAGTGCATTGCTAGGAACAGGCCTGTGACAATTTGTGAGATGAGGCAGAGGCCAAGAAGGGAGCCAAAATTTCATCAGACGGAAATGTTGGAGGGGGCGGGCAGGTCAACTAGTGCATCGTTAGCAATTTTTAGCAGGGGGTGTGTTTTGCGGATGTTAGCCATTAGGGTTCTTGTAGTTGAATGATACAACGGTGGTTTTTCAAGCCGTTAGTCCTGGTTGAAGTCCAGGCAAGAGCTATGGCTTATGTTATGTTTTTGTTTTTGTTTGGCTTAGTCTTAGGGCTGGTGGCGGTAGCTTCCAACCCATCTCCGTACTTTGCAGCATTGGGGTTAGTGGCGGTTGCAGGGCTGGGTTGTGGGGTGCTAGTTGGGCATGGAGGGTCCTTTTTATCTTTAGTCTTGTTCCTAATTTATTTGGGAGGGATATTGGTTGTGTTTGCGTACTCAGCGGCGCTGGCCGCTGAGCCGTATCCCGAAAGTTGAGGGAGTCGGCCGGTTGCAGTGAGCATAGTGGTTTATGTGGCGGGGGTTATCCTGGCATCTGTTGCTCACTGAGGGGGGTGATATGAGGCGTCTTGAGTGTCTGTGGATGAATTAGGAGGGTTATCCGTGTTTCGAGGGGATATGGCGGGGGTAGCCCTAATATACTCCTTGGGAGGAGGGATGTTGGTAATTAGTGCTTGAGTTCTACTTCTAACACTGTTTGTTGTGTTAGAGTTAACTCGGGGGTTGAGTCGTGGAAGCGTTCGGGCTGTCTAAGAAACTAAGATGAGGGTTGCGACGGCAAATGTGAGGAGGAATAGTGTGAGGTAAGTTTTGATTATTCCTTGCTGTGCATTACTTGTTGTTGTAATTAGGGGGGTATTGAGGGAGGCGATGGCTTTTGGGCCCGTCTTTTCTAGTCAGGTTAGGTCAATAGTTTGGCTGGCAATTGCTTGTCCGAGCACGAGGTTTAGCTTTGGGAGGAAGCGGTGCGTAATTATTGGGAAGAAGCCTAGCATGTTGGAGAAGTGGTGGGGAGCAAGTTGAGGGGTTGGTTTGAATTGTTTGTTTGTAAGGGATGCTAGTTCTAGGGCTAGGAGGAGGCCTGTAATGGTGACGGCCAGGGCACCTAGTTTGAGCAGGGGTGGTATAGTCATAATTGGTGTTTTTAGGGGGAGGATGTTTGATGTAATTAGGAGTCCGGCGATGATGCTGCCTCAAGCTAGGCGTTTGATAGGGTTGATTACTGCTGGGTTGTTTTCGTTGATCGGGGAGAGTGAGTTAAATCGAGGATGTCCTATGGACACGAAAAAGACAACTCGAAGGCTGTAGATAGCGGTGAAGGAGGTTGCTAGGAGGGTGAGGGTGAGGGCTCAGGCGTTAAGGTGGGATGTGTTTAGTGCCTCAATGATTGCGTCTTTAGAGAAGAAGCCTGCTAGAAAGGGGGTGCCCGTTAGGGCCAGGCTGCCAATAGTAAGGCAAGAGGACGTGAAGGGTGTGAGGAAGTGTATGCCTCCTATTTTGCGAATGTCTTGTTCGTCGTTGAGGCTGTGAATGATTGAGCCTGAGCAGAGGAAAAGTATTGCTTTAAAGAATGCATGGGTGCAAATGTGTAAGAAGGCCAGTTGGGGCTGGTTCAGGCCAATTGTTACCATTATCAGTCCGAGCTGGCTTGATGTTGAGAAGGCGACAATTTTTTTGATGTCGTTTTGTGTTAGGGCACAGGTTGCGGTAAATAGGGTTGTTAAAGCACCCAGGCAGAGGCAGGTGGTTAGGGCAGTTTGGTTATTTTCTAGGAGGGGGCTTATTCGGATGAGGAGGAAGATGCCTGCTACGACCATCGTGCTGGAGTGCAGTAGGGCTGAAACTGGGGTGGGGCCTTCCATGGCTGAGGGCAGTCATGGGTGGAGGCCAAATTGCGCTGATTTACCTGTGGCGGCAACGATGAGGCCTAAGAGGGGGAAGGTGAGGTCCATGTCCTTAGAGGCTGCGAACACTTGCTGTATTTCTCAGGAGTTGAGGTTTGTTGCTATTCAGGCCATAGCGAAGATTAGTCCAATGTCCCCGACTCGGTTATATACGACGGCCTGGAGGGCTGCGGTGTTTGCGTCAGCTCGACCGTACCATCAGCCGATGAGAAGGAAGGATATGATTCCTACGCCCTCTCAGCCGATAAAGATTTGGAATATGTTATTTGCTGTCACTAGGATAATCATTGCGATGAGGAAGACGAGAAGGTATTTGAAGAACCGGTTTATGAAGGGGTCTGCGTGCATGTATCAAGATGCAAATTCTAGGATAGATCAGGTGACGTACAGTGCGATGGGGGTAAAGATGATCGAGTAGTGGTCAAATTTAAGGCTAATATTAATGTCAAAGGTTAAGGTATTTATTCAGCTTCAGTTTGTAATAATTACCTCTGCGCCCTCGTTCAGAAATAGGCATAGGGGGAGTAGACTAACAAGAAATGCGTATTTGACTGCTGTTTTGACCTGAGTGAGGGCTCAGTCGGGGGCTTGGGGACGAGGGCGAAGGGTTGTGAGGACTGGGGCTACAAGGAGTGAAAAAATAATGATGAGGCTAGATGTTATCATAAGTGAAGTAGGCTGCATAGCTGCTACTTGGAGTTGCACCAAGAGTTTTTGGTTCCTAAGACCAACGGATGAGCTATTATCCTTTAGGAGCGGGTTCGAGTGAGCCTTGGAGTTCAACCAAGGGGGGCGAAGATTAGCAGTATTCGTTGCTGCGAGCCTCTCTCGGTAGGTAAGGGGGGTCTAACCCCTGTCCTTAGAATCACAATCTAATGTTTTGCTAAACTATACCGACAGGCAGCCCAGCCTCAGATTAATTCAGGCTTGAGGATAAGGAGCAAGAGGGGTAGGAGGTGGAGGGCTATAAGGAGGTGTTCTCGGGAGTGGGAGGGGTCGAGGGCAATGATGTGTGCTGGGAGGGGGCCTCGTTGAGTTATCAGGAACATGTAGAGTGAATAGCCGGCTGTGATTAGTGTGCCTGCCCCCGTCAAGGCCAGTGTCCATCATGATCAGTTGAATAATGACGTGATGATCATGAGTTCCCCTATTAGATTTGGGAGAGGGGGGAGGGCTAGATTTGCGAGGCTTGCGATGAATCATCAGGTTGTTATGAGGGGGAGGGCTATTTGTAAGCCTCGGGCCAGGACCATTGTTCGGCTGTGGGTGCGTTCATAGTTGGTGTTGGCCAGGCAGAAGAGTGCCGAAGAAGTGAGTCCGTGGGCAATTATCAGGATTAGGGCCCCCGTAAATCCTCAGGGTGTTTGGATGAGGATGCCCCCTACGACGAGGCCCATATGGCTAACGGAGGAGTAGGCAATAAGGGATTTTAGGTCTGTCTGGCGGAGGCAAATTGAGCCTGTTATAATTACACCCCAGAGGGCGAGGATAATGAAGGGGTAGCTCAATTCTTTGGTGAGGGGCTCAAGCACGATAAGTATTCGCATCATGCCGTAGCCTCCGAGTTTCAGTAGGACAGCGGCAAGAACCATTGAACCAGCAACGGGGGCTTCAACATGTGCTTTGGGGAGTCAGAGGTGAACCCCGTAAAGAGGCATTTTTACCAGGAATGCGAGCAGGCAGGCAGCTCATCATAGTTTGTCGGCGTAGGTGAGGAGGGGGATAGGATTGGAGTACTGGAGTGTTAAAAGGGAGAGTGTGCCTGTGCTGTTCTGTAGGAGGAGCAGGGCCACCAGAAGTGGAAGTGAGCCTGCCAGTGTATAGAACAGGAAGTAGGTGCCTGCGTTGAGTCGCTCTGCTTGGTTACCTCATCGGGTGATTAAGATAAGGGTTGGAATGAGGGTAGCTTCAAACATGACGTAAAACATAATGATTTCGGTGGCGCTAAAGGCCATAATGAGGAAAATTTGTAGGGATGTGAGTAGCGTGATGTACATGCGTTGGCGGTTGACTGGCTCCGAGGCGGTGTGATTTTGACTTGCAAGAATTATTAGGGGGAGAAGCCAGCAGGAGAGGACGAGTAGGGGGGTGGAAAGGGGGTCGGTTGCTATGTAAGGGCTGAGAGAGGATCATCCTGTCTCTGAGAGGTTACTTAATCAGCTGAGACTTGCGAGGGCAATCACGAGGCTGTGTAAGAGGGTGGTGGGTCATAACCATTTGGCAGGGGCCAATCAGGTGGTTGGGACGAGCATCAGGGTTGGAATTAGGATTTTTAGCATTGTAGGAGGTTCAGGCTTTGCAGGCGGTCGGTGCCGTGTGTACGGGCGGTGGCTACTAGGAGGGCAAGTCCTGCGCTTGCCTCGCAAGCTGAAAATGCGAGTAGGAGTATGGGGGCGGTTGAAAAGCTGGTAGCACTAAGTTGTAGACTTCATAGGGCAAGAGCTACAAATAGGGAGAGCATCATGCCTTCCAAGCATAGCAGGGCGGAGAGGAGATGTGTGCGGTGAAATGCCAGGCCGGTTAGGCCTAGTATGAATGCTGCTGAGAAGGTGAAGTGAACGGGGGTCATTAGGCAATTATGGACTTTAACCACAAGCTTTTGAGCCGAAATCAAGGATTTTTCTTAAACTAATTACCTATTCAGCCCACTCGAGGCCACCTTGGAGTCACTCATAGATTAGGCCTAGGGTGAGGAGGGCCAGGACGGCCGATGCTCATAAAAATGTGAGGAGGGGGCTTGAAAGTTGGTCTCCTCAAGGGAGAGGAAGGAGGAGGGCAATCTCCAGGTCGAAGAGGAGGAAGAGGATGGCGACTAGGAAAAATCGGAGGGAGAAGGGCAGTCGGGCAGTTCCGAGTGGGTCGAAGCCGCATTCGTAGGGGGAGAGTTTTTCGTAATCGGGGGACATTTGGGGGAGTCAGAAGGAGACAATGGCGAGGACTGTGGAGAGGACAACGGCGATTGAGATAATTGTTGTGACTTGAGACATTATCTTTCCTTGGATTTTATCCAAGACTTCATGATTGGAAGTCACGGGTACTGACATTGATACTAGAAAGATTATGAGCCTCATCAGTAGATAGAGATGTACAGGAATAGTCAGACGACGTCTACGAAGTGTCAGTATCAGGCGGCTGCTTCAAATCCGAAGTGGTGCTCTGACGTGAAGTGGTACTGGACTTGACGGAGAAGGCAGACGGCTAGGAATGTGGAGCCAATAATAACGTGTAGGCCGTGGAAGCCGGTGGCTACAAAGAAGGTGGAGCCATAAACGCCGTCTGCAATTGTAAACGGTGCTTCGTAGTATTCTATTCCTTGAAGGAAGGTGAAGTAGAAGCCAAGGAGAATTGTTAGTGTTAGAGAGTGAATGGCTTGTTTTCGTTCGCCCTCTATGATGCTGTGGTGGGCTCAGGTGACTGTTACTCCGGAGGCAAGAAGAACAGCTGTGTTAAGTAGGGGGACCTCGAACGGGTCTAGGGTAATCAGGCCGGTAGGGGGCCAGCAGCCCCCTAGCTCAGGGGTTGGTGCGAGGCTTGAGTGGTAGAAGGCTCAGAAGAATCCTAGGAAGAAGAAGACTTCTGAGGTAATAAAGAGGATTATTCCGTAACGGAGACCTTTTTGAACAGGGGGTGTATGGTGGCCTTGAAAGGTGCCTTCTCGTACGATGTCTCGTCATCATTGGTATATTGTGAGGAGGAGGAGGACTAGGCCAAGTGTTATTAGGGTTGTGGAGTTAAAATGGAATCAGATTGCGAGACCAGAGGTCATTAGTAAAGCGGCGACTGCGCCTGTTAAGGGCCATGGGCTTGGGTCTACTATGTGGTATGCGTGTGCTTGGTGGGCCATTAGACGTTTTCTTGTAGGTAGAGGCTTAGGAGAAGGACGAAGACGTAGGCTTGAATCATTGCGACGGCGACTTCCAGGAGGGTTAGGAGGAAGAGAAGCCCCGCAGTGAGGATGGCTACAGTAGGTATTAAGGGCAGCAGAACAAAGGCAGCTGTGGCAATTAGTTGGATAAGAAGGTGGCCAGCTGTGAGGTTGGCTGTGAGTCGGACGCCCAGGGCGAGGGGGCGAATAAATAAGCTAATTGTCTCGATGATAATAAGAACTGGGATAAGGGGAGTGGGTGTTCCTTCTGGTAGAAGGTGACCTAGGGCAATGGTTGGCTGGTTTCGCAGTCCGATGATGACTGTTGCAAGTCATAGGGGAACTGCAAGTCCCATGTTAAGTGACAGTTGGGTGGTAGGGGTGAAGGTGTATGGCAGGAGGCCTAGCATGTTGAGGGAGATGAGGAATAGCATGAGGGACGTGAGGATAAGGGCCCATTTGTGTCCGGCGAGGTTAAGAGGCAGAAGGAGCTGTTGAGTGAACCGATTGATAAATCATCCTTGAAGGGTCAAAAGCCGGTTGTTTAGTCATCGGGCCGAGGGGGTTGGGAAGAGGATTCATGGGAGGGTTAGTGCGAGGGCTATTAGCGGAATTCCTAGGAATGAGGGGCTTATGAACTGGTCGAAGAAGCTTAGTGTCATGGTCAGGTTCAGGGCTCTGTCTTTGGTTTCTGGGTGCTTTGCGGGCTTGGTTCATTTGGGAATGTGTGGGCTAAGACTTTTGGAGGAATAACAATTAGGAAGACTAGTCATGAAAAGACTAGGATAGCAAATCAAGGTGCGGGGTTGAGCTGAGGCATGCCACTAAGGGTGGGCGGGAGTCACCGGACTTTAGCTTAAAAGGCTAACGCTTGTGCCCTACAAAGCTTCTTAGTGAGGCGTCTTCAAGTATTAGTGAGGATCAGTTTTCAAAGTGCTCCAGAGGAACGGCTTCTACTACGATGGGCATGAAGCTGTGGTTTGCTCCGCAAATTTCAGAGCATTGTCCGTAGAACACCCCGGGTCGGGATGTGATAAAAGCTGTTTGGTTCAGGCGTCCAGGTACTGCGTCTATTTTTACACCCAGGGCTGGGACTGCTCAGGAGTGGAGGACATCTTCAGCGGTTACTAGTACGCGGATTGGGGATTCAACTGGGATAACCATGCGGTGGTCGGCTTCTAGGAGTCGAAACTGTCCAGGGGCAAGGTCTTGTGTGGGGATCATGTAGGAGTCGAAGCCAAGGTCTTCGTAGTCGGTGTACTCGTAGCTTCAGTATCACTGATGGCCGATGGCTTTAATTGTGAGGTGGGGGTCGTTGATTTCGTCCATAAGGTAGAGGATGCGAAGGGATGGGAGGGCAATTAGGATGAGAATAACTGCTGGGAGGACTGTTCAGATGATCTCGATCTCTTGGGAGTCTAAAATATATTTGTTGGTTAGCTTGGTGGAGACCATGGCTACAATAATGTAAAGCACGAGCGTGCTGATTAGGAAGACGATTATTAGGGCGTGGTCGTGGAAGTGAAGAAGTTCCTCTATTACAGGTGAAGCTGCGTCTTGAAATCCTAGCTGTGAGGGGTGTGCCATAATTTAAGGCACGTGGGGGTTTAACCCACAATTTTGCCTTGACAAGGCAATGTAATAGCGCTTTACTAGTGCCTTATAAAGAGAGTGACAGAGTGGTTATGTGGCTGGCTTGAAACCAGTCTACGGGGGTTCAATTCCTTCCTCTCTCGTTGGTAGGCCTGCACTTGGACAAATGCGGGCTCTTCAAAGGTGTGGTAGGGGGGAGGGCAGCCGTGGAGTCACTCCACGTTTGTCATCGTGAGCTCTACCGCGCAAACTTCCCGTTTGGCGGCGAAGGCTTCTCAGATAATGAACAGGAACATGATTACTGCTACTAGGGAGATCATAGAGCCAATGGATGAGACCGTGTTTCAAAGCGTGTAGGCGTCCGGGTAGTCCGAGTACCGTCGAGGCATCCCAGCAAGTCCTAGGAAGTGCTGAGGGAAGAAAGTCAGGTTGACACCTACAAACATGACTCCAAAGTGGATTTTTGTTCAGGTTGAGTGTAGGGTATAGCCTGAAAATAGTGGGAATCAGTGTACGAAAGCGGCTACAATGGCGAACACGGCTCCTATGGAGAGAACGTAGTGGAAGTGAGCGACTACGTAGTATGTGTCGTGTAGAACAATATCTAGGGACGAATTGGCTAGGACGATCCCCGTTAGGCCTCCTACGGTAAACAGGAAAATGAAGCCTAGGGCCCACAGCAGAGGTGTTTCTCATTTAATTGAGCCTCCATGCAGGGTTGCTAGTCAGCTAAAGACTTTTACACCCGTAGGGATGGCAATGATTATAGTGGCGGAGGTGAAGTAGGCACGTGTGTCGACATCTATTCCAACTGTAAACATGTGATGGGCTCAGACAATGAAGCCTAGGAGGCCAATTGCCATTATAGCTCAGACCATGCCCATATAGCCGAAAGGTTCTTTTTTACCGGCGTAGTAGGCGACAATGTGGGAGATCATGCCGAAGCCTGGGAGGATGAGAATGTAGACTTCTGGGTGTCCAAAGAATCAGAATAGGTGTTGGTAAAGAATCGGGTCACCTCCTCCGGCGGGGTCGAAGAAGGTGGTGTTTAAATTGCGGTCTGTAAGGAGCATTGTAATGCCGGCGGCAAGAACTGGAAGAGAGAGCAGGAGTAGAACGGCAGTAACTAGGACGGACCAGACAAATAAGGGGGTCTGATATTGGGAAATGGCAGGAGGTTTCATGTTAATAATCGTTGTGATGAAGTTAATTGCGCCTAGAATAGAGGAAACGCCTGCTAAGTGAAGGGAGAAAATTGTTAGGTCAACGGATGCCCCTGCGTGCGCCAGGTTACCGGCCAGAGGGGGGTAAACTGTTCATCCTGTTCCGGCCCCGGCCTCTACGCCTGAAGAAGCGAGGAGGAGAAGGAACGAAGGGGGCAGGAGTCAGAAGCTCATGTTGTTCATTCGGGGAAATGCCATGTCAGGAGCTCCAATCATTAGGGGGACGAGTCAGTTGCCGAACCCTCCGATGAGAATTGGTATTACTATAAAGAAAATTATTACAAACGCATGTGCGGTAACAATTACATTGTAAATCTGGTCGTCTCCGAGGAGAGCGCCCGGTTGGCTAAGCTCCGCTCGGATGAGCAAGCTCAGGGCTGTACCTACTATCCCAGCCCAAGCACCGAATACTAGATAAAGGGTGCCGATGTCTTTGTGATTAGTCGAGAAGAATCAGCGTGTGATTGCCACAGGTAAACTAGGTGAAATGGCCGAGTGAGAGGCGGCGGTTTGTAGCTCCGTGAACAGAGGTTCAATTCCTCTTTTCACCAAGCCCTGAGGTGTTGAGACATATTAGATTGCAAATCTTAAGAGGCCAGTTAAGTTTTGGCCAGGGCTTTCCCCCGCCGTTTTCGGCTATTGATAGGCGGGGGAAAGGTAGACGGATGCTCGCTGGCTTGGGCGCTTAGCTGTTAACTAAGAGTTTGTAGGATCGAGGCCTACCTGTCTAGGAGGGCTTTAGCTTAATTAAAGTGTCTGTTTTGCATGCAGGAGATGTAGGATAATAGCCTGCAAGTCCTATTCAGAGGCTGGAAGATTTTCACTTCCGCTGAGGGCTTTGAAGGCCCCTAGTCTTGTTTTAACTTAAGTCTCTTAAAGAGTAAAAAGGGAGATTATTGCGGGGGTTAGGGGGAGAAGGGTAAGAGTGGCTGTAGTGGCAATAGCTAATGGGAGGGTGTGTTGGGTGGAGGGGAGGCGTCAGGAGGGCGAGATATTTAGGGTGTTGGGGGATATTGTGAGGGCTATAGCGTAGGTGAGTCGTAGGTAGAAGTATAGGCTGAGGAGGGCGGTAAGGGCTGCGATGGTAGCGATGGGGGCAAGGTCTTGTTTAGTTAGTTCCTGAAGGATGAGTCACTTTGGTATAAACCCGGTTAGTGGGGGCAGGCCGCCTAGGGAAAGGAGAACAAGGGGGGCAAGGGCGGTGATGGCAGGGGCTTTTGTTCATGATGAGGCGAGTGAGTTAATGTTTGTGGCTTCATTAAGTTTGAAGACGAGGAATGTCGAGAATGTTATTAGGAAGTATGTAATGAGAGTCAGGAGGGTGAGTGAGGGGGAGAATTGGAGGACGAGGATTATTCAGCCAAGGTGAGCAATTGACGAGTAGGCAAGGATCTTTCGGAGTTGGGTTTGGTTTAGGCCACCTCAGCCTCCTACTAGGGTGGAGGCGATCCCTAGCATAATAAGAATTGTTGGGTTGTTTGCTTGAATCTGCAGGAGGAGAGCAAAGGGGGCAAGTTTTTGTCAGGTCGAGAGGATAAGTCCTGTAGTTAGGTCCAGGCCTTGAAGGACTTCTGGGAGTCATGAGTGGAGTGGGGCGAGGCCAATTTTTAGGGCGAGGGCGATTGTGATCATGGTGATTGGGAGGGGGTGAGATATCTGTTGGATGTCTCACTGGCCCGAGATTCATGCGTTTGTGGTACTCGCAAATAGAAGTATGGCGGCCGCTGTTGCTTGGGTGAGAAAATATTTTGTAGTTGCTTCGACGGCTCGGGGGTGGTAATGCTGGGCCATAAGGGGGATGATGGCGAGGGTGCTTATTTCAAGGCCTATTCAGGCGAGTAGTCAGTGGGAGCTTGTAACTGTAATTGTGGTTCCTAGGCCTAGTCCAAGTAGCAGGGTGGCTAAGATAAAAGGGCTCATTAGCAAAGGAAGGATTTTAACCAACATGTTCGGGGTATGGGCCCGAGAGCTTGTTTAGCTGACTTTACTGTGTTGGGTTAGAGGGTGGTGTAGAGGAAGCACCGAGAGTTTTGATCTCTCAGGCAGGGGTTCAATTCCCCTCTCTCTAATATTAGGAGTCGGAGGGGCTTTAACCCTCATGAGTCGCCCTATCACGGCGAACCTTTGATTCAGGCACGGCTCCTTCACTTACGCGGAGGGCGGAAGGCCTACAAAGGCAATGGGAATTGCAAGGTGTCAGATTAGCAGGGCAAGGGTAAGGGGGAGGAAGGCTTTTCAGATGAGATGCATTAGTTGGTCGTATCGGAATCGCGGGTAGGAAGCGCGAACCCATAAGAAGACAACTGAGAGCAGGGCGGCTTTGGTCATGAGGTTGATGGCAGTAAGTTCAGGGAAAAGGGGGGTGTGGGAGGCGCCTATAAAGAGGGTAGCGGAGAGGGTATTTATCAGGAGGATGTTGGCGTACTCTGCTAGAAAGAAGAGGGCAAAGGGACCACCCGCATATTCGACGTTGAAACCTGAGACTAGTTCGGACTCACCTTCTGTGAGGTCGAAGGGGGCGCGATTGGTTTCTGCTAGGGTCGAAACGTATCATATTGCGGCCAGGGGTCAGGCGGGAAGGATTAGTCACACGCTTTCTTGGGCGACGTTGAAGGTCTGTAGGGTGAAGCCCCCAGTGAAGATAATTGCGCCAAGAAGAATGAGGCCGAGGCTAACCTCGTAGGAAATAGTCTGGGCGACGGCGCGTAGCGCCCCGATGAGGGCATATTTTGAATTTGATGCTCAGCCGGAGCCGAGGATTGAGTACACTGTGAGACTTGAGAGTGCGAGGATAAAGAGGATGCCGAGATTAAGATCTACTATGGGGTAGGGCAGGGGTATAGGGGCTCATAGTGTTAGTGCGAGAGAAAGGGCTAGTATGGGTGCTAGAAGAAATAGGAGGGGCGAGGAGGTTGAGGGTCGAACTGGTTCTTTGATAAAAAGTTTTACTCCGTCGGCGATAGGTTGTAGGAGGCCGTAGGGTCCAACGACGTTTGGGCCTTTGCGTAATTGTATGTAGCCTAGGACCTTACGTTCGAGAAGAGTTAGGAAGGCAACGGCTAGGAGGACTGGGACAATTAGGGTGAGGGTGTTAATAGTGTGAATAATAACGGGTGCGGCCATAGTTAGGGAGAGGACTTGAACCTCTGTTGCAAGGGCTTAGGCCTTTCGCATTAGCCGGGCTCTGCCACACTAACGGGTTTGGAGTGCCTTTTTCCGGTGACTGCCACGCTCGTTAATAGGGCCTGTCCTTTTGATTGTTCGGGCCTAACCTGTCAGGTCGTGCGTTGGTTTAGGCGGGTATGGGGTTAAGGAGAGGGGTTGGACCTCTATTGAAAGGGGTTTAGTCCTTGTGTCAGATGGGGTGTTCCTTAACATTGCCCTTCTCTCGGGCGGAGGGTGCGCCCTCTTACTTTTTTAAGTTGTTTTCATCAAGTGGGGGTGAGGCATACTTCTAGCATGGGCCCCTGCTTTTCGGTCCTTTCGTACTGGAAAAGAATGCGTCATAGATAGAAACTGACCTGGATTACTCCGGTCTGAACTCAGATCACGTAGGACTTTCATCGTTGAACAAACGAACCCTTAATAGCGGCTGCACCATTAGGATGTCCTGATCCAACATCGAGGTCGTAAACCCTCTTGTCGATATGGGCTCTAAAAGAGGATTGCGCTGTTATCCCTGGGGTAACTTGGTCCGTTGATCGGCTTTAGCCGGATCTTTAGGTCAGAAGTTCTGCTTGTTAGAGCGGGAGCTCTTGGTCTTAGGGGGAGGTTCTCCCTTGTCCGCGTGGGGGGTTGATTTTACCCCATGGTCGCCCCAACCGAAGACATGGGGGCAGGGGGCATCTAGTTTGGTCCTGTGTCTGGGGGTTCTTAACATGGTCTGCCGTGGTGTCTAAAGCTCCACAGGGTCTTCTCGTCTTATGTTCTCATCCCCGCTTCTGCACGGGGAGATCAATTTCATTGACTGGAAAAAGGAGACAGTTAAGCCCTCGTTATGCCATTCATACAGGTCCCTATTTAAAAGACAAGTGATTGCGCTACCTTCGCACGGTCAAAATACCGCGGCCGTTAAACATTCTAGTCACAGGGCAGGCGGGACCTCTTATACATTGATTTTGCAAGAGGCGATGTTTTTGGTAAACAGGCGAGGCTTGATGTGTTTGCCGAGTTCCTTCTTTTTCTTTTAGTCTTTCCTTGTTATGCACGCCAGTGTGGGGGTAACGGTTAAGCTGTGGATGGTTTTCTGGTGGATTTGGTTTGGTGTTACAGTGCCCTCTTTGCTTGGGGCCGTTAAGATTCGGTGGGGGGTCCGTTCCGATATACACTCGTGCAAGGAGAGAGATGCGGCTCTCTTATTACTCATATTAGCATGGTCACTTCCATGGCTGCATGGAATGGCCTGGTAGGGGTAGGGGGTTAGGATGGTTTTATCAGGATCGAGGGGTTGAGGGGCATGTCTGAGCTTTAACGCTTTCTATAGGGATGGCTGCTTTTAGGCCCACCAGAATATTCTTCCCTTGGTTTAATTATGATCTTTACCCTCCTGGAAAGGTTGTGTCCTGTGTCAAGGGGGCTGTACCCCCCTTGACTAACTCTCGCGGTTTCTCTGGGCGTCGTTTAGGCGTCCTAGGGGAAGGACAAGGGTCGTAAATGAGAAAAGAAGCCGTGAGGCTGAACTTCTATCCAATTCCCAGGCAACCAGCTATAACTAAGTTCGGTAGGTTTATCACCGCTACTCAAAGTTCATCCCACTCTTTTGCCACAGAGACGGGTTCGCCCTATTGGTTAGGCTGCCTTGGAGTAGCTCACTTAGTTTCGGGGGGTCGAACTATAGTGCTCTTTGCTCGGGGTTACTAGCTAAATCATGATGCAAAAGGTACGAGGGATAATCTCTGCTTTTTTGGGCTTTACTGGGTTGTTTCATTTCTCTTTCAGCGTTCCCTTGCGGTACTTTTTCTATGGCTCCTGTCTCCCTTTTCTATCGCCTATACTAGGGGGGAAGAATGGTTTATTTGTGTTGTGCTTGTGTATTTGGGGTTATTAATAGGTGGTTGTTGTTTTTGGTTTGGGGGCTAGCTGCTGGGCGTCAGGGTAATCCGACTTGCACGGATGACTTCTCGGTGTAAGGGAGATGCTTTCCTATCTTAGCTATACTCTGCTTTTCCAAGCGCACCTTCCGGTACGCTTACCATGTTACGACTTGCCTCCCCTTCGGAATTACTAGATTTTAGGCAATTGGGTTTGTGGAATTTGGGGAGAGTGACGGGCGGTATGTGCGCGCTTCAGGGCCGGTTTCAGCGGGACACTCTATTTCCTGCTTACTGCTAAATCCTCCTTCAATGAGCACGTTTCAGTGCGCTGTTCGTGTACACTATCGTTAGTGAATGTAGCCCATTGCTTCCCCTTCCATACGCTACACCTCGACCTGGCGTTTTGGGCAGTGCCAATCTTGCTTACTATGGGGCCTTCACAGGGTAAGCTGACGACGGTGGTATATAGGCGGGATGAACAAGGAAGGGTGAGGTTGAACGGGGATCATCGGTTCTAGAACAGGCTCCTCTAGGTGGATCTAAAGCACCGCCAAGTCCTTTGGGTTTTAAGCTAGCGCTCGTAATCCCCGGGCGGACGGTATGTGTAGTGTACTGTCAATGTTTAAGGCTGGGCATAGTGGGGTCTCTAATCCCAGTTTGTGCCCTAGCTTTCGTGGGTTCAGATGTTGTAAAGCCACTTTCGTAGTTGGGCTTCTTACCCTCGAGTGCGTATAACAGCTGTGAGGGCTTTCGGCTTTAGTTTCTAATTTATCTTAACCACTCTTTACGCCGGTAATTATCAACTTGGGCCTCTCGTATAACCGCGGTGGCTGGCACGAGTTTTACCGGCCCTCTTAGCTTTAACTAAGTCAAGTTTTCACTCATGGCTTAATGTTTATCACTGCTGGGTTCCCTTGAGGGTGTGGCTAAGCAAGGTGTCGTGGGCTAAATGGGATTGTGCCTGATACCAGCTCCTTGTTCCCGGGCGGGGAACTGTTGGGGCATTCTCACCGGGGTGCGGATACTTGCATGTGTAAGTCTAGCTAGAGTTGATAATAAAGTCAGGACCAAACCTTTGTGCCTGCGGGGCTTTTCAGGCCCATCTTAACATCTTCAGTGTTATACTTTTATTAAGCTACGCTAGC